CTCAATTTTCGCCCATGAACAATTTGTGTCAATGGATTAGTTCGATCCAAAACTTGAGATAAAGGGTGTAGGCCAAAAAATGATTCATAAGTAGTTGTTAATGAAGTGGAAGTGACCAAATTTTGAGGGGTCGGTATCAATTTATGCCGGATTGCTCCACATATAGTTCCTCGAACCGCATTTTCTAAACGAACAAGAGCCAATCCGAATTGATCTTGTAACAGATCTGCTACAGAACGAATACGTTTATTTTTCAAGTGATTCATATCATCAAGTGTACCCATCCCAAATTGCATTCCGATCAAATGATCCGCAGCAGCCAATAGATCTCGTGGTAACAAAAATGTATTGTTCTGAGGTATAGCAAGGTTCAGTCTCCGGTTCATATTTCGTCGACCAATCCTTCCTAATTCACATCTTTGTTGAAAAAATTTCTTTTGTAATTCCTTACATAACGACTCAGAAAATACTGGATCCCCGCCCACGCAAGCAAATTGTTGATAAAACTCCAAAATAGCATTTTCTTTTGACCCTATTTTTTTTTTCTCCTTATCATTCGAGAAAGACAAGAAAATTTCAGGGTAACAAACATTATCTAGAATATCTCTTAGATTCGAACCCATAGCTGATGATAGAACTAGAATAGATATTTTTTGTTTCCTACTTACGCGTGCCCATATCCTTGTTCTTTTATCAATCTCTAATTCTGATCTTCCTCCCCAATCTGATATTATAGTGCTGGTATAGACAGAAATTCCGTTATGATCCAATTCGGAACGGTAGTAAATACCCGGACTTTGCAATATTTGATTGATCACAATTCTGTATATTCCATTTACTATAGAGGTTCCCAGAGAATTCATTAAAGGAATGTTTCCAATAAAAACCGTTTGTTGTTGCATTTCTCTACCGGTTTTCCAAATTAATCCCGCGGGTACATATAATTCAGAAGAATATGTGAGCGATTCATACACAGCATCTCTTTCTTTTATCGAGGGCTCTACCAATTGATATCTTTCCACAAATAATTGAAATTCCATTTCTTGATCTCTATCTTCAATTTTTGGAAATTTATGAAATTCTTCCGCCAAGCCCCGATTAATGAACCTACAAAATCCCCCAAATTGTATCTGACTAAATCCAGGTATTGTGGACATTCCCTCATTTCCATTACGGAGCATCTTAATCTTAAGTTTCCTCTTTATTGAAAAAATACCATTATTGGTTCACTATTCATCGAACCGCACGGATACGGATCGATCTCGCAATGATGGAATGTATATTTTGTTTACTGAATCACATGAAATTTTAACCAAATATGTATTTCATACGTATGAACGGAGACGGGACGGAGAAATGCAGAGCATTTTTGACGCAAATTCGAATTTGCGACAAGTACAAATCGAAAAAAAAATGGAAAAACCCTTCCTGGAAAAAAATTCTGTCAATTACACTTATGGAGTCTTGTCTAGAATATCAAAATGGATCCAATTTCTACCTATTATTATGATATTACAATGAGATTGGGTACCAAAAAAATAAATGGATTGGGGATAAAATCTCCTCTCTATGAATGAGATAAAGACAGAATAATCAGAAATAGAGTTTCCTTTTTTTTAGTACACTCCATTTCCCGTGTTCAAAAAAATTCGTGGATTATTTTTGGTAGTAGAATTGATGCAATATGATTGAATTCCATAATATATATTATTATAATAAAAATAAAAGTCATATTTGTAATGCCAATATGGTTATCGAGTTATCCGTATATCATACCTTTTATCATAATTTCACTTGGGGCAACACGGGTCACACTCTATCAAAATTCCTGTTTTTTTTCTATTCAATATATTCAATAAAAAATGCAAGGACGACGATTTTCTATAGGGGTATGTGCCTAAGAGCGAGACCCGGCTCGGTATCTGATTGGATAATAACAATTTATGTTCTGGGGTTTACATATACACATATATGTTGTTATAATTGAAATTGAAAAGCATTTATTATTGAAAATAATGGATTTAGTCATAAATAAATTTGTTTTTCTTATGCCATTAAGGAAACCAAATTGCATTTGATATGAAAATGAAAAACCGTTCACTAATTCAAAGTAAATGGTTAATTGTTATAATTTTCCCTGAATTTTGCAGCCTGTGACCGAAAATCTATTTTTTTTCCTATTTTCAACAGAAAAGAGAAGTTTTAAGCTTTGTCTATTTTAAGATACAATCGAGTAGAATAATCTAAACTAGATCCAATAAAAATAGGAATTCATTTTTTTTTTTTAGAATAAGTACGACCCACGGGATTCAAGATCAAAAAAAATTCGTATATGGATTATTGATAATATTTTTATCCATTTTTGATTGGATCGAATTAGGAGGCGACATGGCCAAGTGGTAAGGCGGGGGACTGCAAATCCTTCATCCCCGGTTCAAATCCGGGTGTCGCCTGATCAACAAAAAAAAGATTGGGGATTTCTTATTCTTATATTGCTGATCTAATTAGACGAATTCTTGCCCCGCGGAAGCAGAGGCAAGGGACTAAGCAGACGTGCCAATACTTTCTTTTTAGAACCATGAGTTCTGGGTGTGGCCCAAACCGGTACGATGCCGATATGGATGAAACAACCCTCCCTTATTAATTTAGAATTGAATTTCATAATTCAATTTCATTATTTATTAATGATTGGTTCGGGCTATTTTTTTTTCAATTGAATCCAATAAATAGTGAGAGTAAATTCTAGGATTCAGAACCAGAACTACGAAAGTCGGAGTTCGGAAATCTTGGTATCCAATCCTATTCCTAAGGGATACTCTATTTTTTCTCCTAGGATTAAAGAAGAGATTATACGAAAGACTATCAAGATCTCCTAATTATCTTATACTGCCCTTAGTAAGATAGTGTCTAGCGGTTCCGTCTGGTATTAAATTAGATTGAATAGGACGAGGGGAACTCAATTTAGGAGTTGTGGAAAAACCCTAATTTGTATCCAAACCCGCGAGAGTCTCTGAGTGCTCAAACATGCAATTAGGATGGTTTGTCTGCTCTTCTAGAGTCAAAGTTGAAACAAAAAAAAAGAATGTATGTAGTAATAATCGTGGTGGTTTCTCCCGATTCTTTCACAGAAAGACAGTAAGGCTCCGATCAAAAAGGCTTCTTCGATCAAATAGGAAATATAGATATCTGATAGAAAGTTATTTATCTTGATGGTATATTTTTATGTTTTTTGCTTATGAAGGAAGGGCACTAAAACAAACAAAAGGTCTTACTATTCTTTTCTTTATGCTTACCTGTTCTATTAGGAACATTCCTTTGAGATTTCCAAAGGTGTGTGTATTGTATTTGTACTTAATGCTTCCTGATTCTACCAGAAATCCTATAATAATATAGGAACTTGTTACAAATGTATTCATTGAATTGGTTTGGTTCATCAATAGCCTTAATTCAGAATCCTATTTTGACTCTGTGCCATTGATTCCACTATGATTATTAATCAATAATGGAATAATTCCTTCATGGAGATAGGGGACATAATTCACATGGATATAGTAAGTCTCGCTTGGGCTGCTTTAATGGTAGTCTTTACATTTTCTCTTTCACTTGTAGTATGGGGAAGGAGTGGACTCTAGGGCTAGGGTACTAATTGAGTAATCGATTGAGTAATCGAATTGTATCAATTCTTTATTGATCGTTTTGCGAAACCTTAAAAAAACGTTTCTGTTTCAAAATTGTACTGGAATATAGTAATGCATAAAAAAATTCAATTATGAATAATAATCATTCGATCAAACAATGAATGATTATCATAATTGAATTTCGAAACTCAAATCTACGCATGATAGGAAATTTTTTCTAATCGAATTTTTCCTAAATATTCGATTTTGGTGAATCAACTCTTACCAGAATTATGGATATTACAACGAGAAAAACCAATCACTATTTTTTTTTCTTTATTTGTTTCCCCTTTTTCTTAACTTTTACTCTTTGAAGAGAAAGTCTGCTGCTATAACGGCAATACATACCTCCTTTCCACAGGAAGCGATTGGCGGTTGTCCAAAGAAAAGAGGTCCTACACCTAATAAAACGAGATCTTTCTTCCGTTGAGTGATCTGTACATCACACATTTCACGTTTGTTTTAGACTCCTAGAAATTTTTTTATGCTTTTTTTTGACTCATCTCGTCACAAATGTATTCTATTTATATGTAGCGAAAAAAAAAAAAAAAGAATTCGAGTGCTATTTAGAGGTACATCTAATATATGTACATACATATTGTAAATTGATCTATACGAAATGAATGAAGACTAGATTCGTATACAACTTTAGAAACGTTACGTTATATAATAAGAAATAATATATAATACTAGATAGTGTGGTAGAAAGAACTATATATAGTTCTTTCTACCACACTATCTCAGATACTTCCACTTCTGATTCCAGCCCTATCATTTAATTTAAGACTTCAAGTTTGAATCTCTTTTATTTCTTCAACCATTGATAAGAACTAATAATTCAAGTTTCATTCAAATTAATTATTTTGGCTGACCGTTTTTACGTATATGATAAGTAAAAAAGCAGTAGGAACTAAAATAAACAGTGCAGTAGCAATAAGTGCGAGAATATTGACTTCCATAATCTCCTTTTTTGTTTCGCAATAACTCGGGATCTAATCCCATAGAGATGATAAATTTGACTCCTGTAAATTCAATGGGATGAATTGCATCCTGATGATACTGAATCAGATCAATATTATGAATAACAATATCTGATCTATCAAATCAATTCCGCGTCGAAAATGAAATAGTCTAACATAGGAAAATCTTTTATGCATACTAAATCAAAAATGCCGTTTTTGATTGGATCATAAATCCTATCATTGGATTTGCATCTTTTTCTTTTCTATAACCTATTATATTCCTTATACAATTCTACTACTTATACATACAATAGTATATATACAAATACATACAATTAGGAGGTATCATATGACCGGTATTCTATGGGGCATACGCAGATCCAATTCAAACAGTAGAAGTGAGATCGAAAAAAGGACAGATTAAGTCTAAAAAATCGAATATTCCAAAAATTGACTAAATACTAAAAGGGGGCGTTGCTTCTTCGGTCTTTTTTTTATTGAAATTTAATTAGTATCTTCTTCTTGGATTGGGATTAGAACATATACATCACAAATTCAGTATGCTATTTGAATGAGATAGGTTGTTTCCAGCCAATTACTATAGTATTAGAGGATACACAAACAAAGCCGGAATTCAAAAAAGTGTGGTTTAAACTGAACCTGAAAAGTACTCTGTCGAGGTAATTATATTAAGTTTATTGTGTATCGTACAATAAACGAAGATAATTTGTGTCTGCACTCCCGGTAAAAATACGGACACTCTATAATTCTATTTTGCTCTCTGTCTTCCTTTTCACAGAAAAAAGAAAGATGAATTGAGAAATTCATCGGATCCTAGTTCGGGACTGACGGGGCTCGAACCCGCAGCTTCCGCCTTGACAGGGCGGTGCTCTGACCAATTGAACTACAATCCCGGCGAGGTATATGGAATACATATTCTTATGAAACCATAAAAATATTCTACTCGTCATATTGTAAGAGATACACGAATGATATATTGATATCATATCCACATAAATATATGCTTTAGCGAGAGTGACACGAATTACTAGTAACCTGCGGTTCTTTTATTGTAAAAAAGAAATAATCAATCTTTCAATAAGAAAAAAAGATCCCTTTCTTGATACTTTACTTAAGGATCATAAATATGGATCGTTAGAAAGATCAGAACAGAACGAACGAGAAACGTATAGATAGAGCAAAAAAATTTACTTTTTCTCTTTCATTTATACGGATCAGACATTTCTGTTTCTGGAGGACGAATTTCTTATATCATACTCATGGAGCGGCACGTTTTTGGGCCGAGCTGGATTTGAACCAGCGTAGACATATCGCCAACGAATTTACAGTCCGTCCCCATTAACCGCTCGGGCATCGACCCAGGAAGAATTCATTCTAGGCTTATTGATAATCCACGATCCACTTCCTTTCGTAGTACCCTACCCCCAGGGGAAGTCGAATCCCCGCTGCCTCCTTGAAAGAGAGATGTCCTGAACCACTAGACGATGGGGGCACGTCCGCCCGGCCGTCATCATAGTCATCATACTATGATGATAGTATGATCAGTTTTTTGGAATTGTCAATATAATCTAATGGTATGGCTAAATCCAAAGAGTCTTTCCTACTTTCTATGTTATGATTCGATAGATTTTTTTGTTTGATTTGATACTTCACTTCATGAATGAAGCATCTCATACTATATAACTCTATATAAAATATTCTATATAACTCTATATAAAGAAGTATAGGATTCCTTCAGTTCGGTTAATGATTGGTCCGACCTGAAAAAGGGGGTAAACCCCCATTTCATTTCTTTTTTATTCATTGCTTCGTTTATTGTCCAGATAAAATATGCCTATCACTATCTCACACTAAGTCAGAAAATGCAAAAAGGGAGAAAAATGTTCTTTTTTATAAGAATTCGATTCGGGGTACGAATCCCCTCATCACATGATTAAAGAAAATGCCTGGAATCTATGTCGATATCGGAATGGGATTCGTAAATCAAGTGAGTCTTGTTCTGATGGGTCAGGTCAGTCAAAGTAAACAAAGCAAGGGGGACCAGTCTTGAAACAATTCACTGCATTTTCTCAAAAAGAAAGAGAATAATTTTACCTCTAAGTAAATCAGATTTTTTTTCTGAATGAGTTCGTATGTACAATATGTACATATATACCTATAGTACTAGACTAGTGCATATATACATATATGCATTAGACTCCATAATAGAAAATGACTAATTCATGAATTAAATAGGGCCTTTTTAACTCAGTGGTAGAGTAACGCCATGGTAAGGCGTAAGTCATCGGTTCAAATCCGATAAAGGGCTTTTTCCAAAAAACTCAAGTCACTCAAGTCTTATTCTTCGTTTTTCAACGTAGAATAGAGATATTTTTGATAAAAAAAAGAAAAGGGTAACCCCATTATAATGAGTTCCGCTTATTAGGAGTTTTTTTATAGTTAAAAAGTTGAACATTGAATCATTATCATAATGACTAATTGCACTTTTATTTTAGGGGATTCCACTCTGTAGTGACATAATAGTCCTCTTCATATCTTATATATTCCATTTTTTTGTCCTGGGACAATAAATATTCTAGATATCCAATCTCTATTATTAATTGCCAAACTAAAATATTCCTACTTCCCCATTTTTCCTAGCAAACTACCATAACATAAAATTAGAAAAGTAAGTGGACCTAACCCATTGAATCATGACTATATCAGCTATTCTGATATATGAATTCGATATATATTAAATCGTAGAAGCGGTTTTGTTTTATTTCCTTGGAACATACAAGGCAATAATTTTTCGATATTTTATCTTCTTGTTACTGGATGTTCCACAGAAATAAATCGCT